TCAGGTCATAATTTATATGGGATTCCCAAAATTATTAATAGAAGGTAGACCCCGAAGAATCGAAGATTTACAGATGAATGTAAACAAAGAATTAAATTCTGTGAACCGAAAACTCAATATTGCTATTACAAGAATTACAAAACCTTATGGACACCCTAATATTCTTGCAGAATTTATAGCCGGACAATTAAAAAATAGAGTTTCATTTCGTAAGGCAATGAAAAAAGCTATTGAATTAACTGAACAGGCAGATACAAAAGGAATTCAAGTACAAATTGCAGGACGTATCGACGGAAAAGAAATTGCACGTGTCGAATGGATCAGAGAAGGGAGGGTTCCCCTACAAACGATTCGAGCGAAAATAGATTATTGTTCCTATAAAGTTCGAACTATATACGGGGTATTAGGCATCAAAATTTGGATATTTGCCGACGAGTAATAATCATAAACCCTTACTTGCTTTTAATGATGCGAGTAATGAAAAAAAATGAAAACCCTTTCATTATTTAATTATGTATTATGTTCAATCAAAAAAATAAGCAATTCTATAGGGTTGAATAAAAATTTTATTGACCATTTAATTTTATTAAAAATTTAATTGCTATGCTTAGTGTGTGACTCGTTGGTTTCTTAGGGTTAGGATAAAAAAAAAAATAGACTGACCATTAACTAGAGAAGAAATAACCAACCCATCGCTTCACATTATCTGGATCCAAAAACCAGTCAAGATATGATATATTAGTCATATCATTGTAGCAACTGAAATATGGTTTTGTATAAAAAAACCAATCGGGTTATGTTATGGGTTGTGAAACGAACTATAAAAAGGATGTGAATAACTGGAAAGGTGAGAGAAAGAGAAAAAATATATAGTAATGATATAATTCCAATATAAAAATATGTAATAAAATAATATGTAAGGTCTATAAACCATCTCATAAAATACAATGTAATAAAGCATCAATACTCTCAATTCATACAGAAGGAGATTAATATGTTCACAGAACAAAAAAAATCAAGAGCCCCGAGCCAATAAAGACTGAGACGATTGGTTCAAGAACAAATTAAATGAGAGGCTCCATTGTAGAATTCAGACCTAAGCATTAATCGAGAAGCGATGGGAACGACGGAACCTGTGAATGCTGAAGATTTTATTGAAAACGAATCCTAATGATTCATCAGGTGGGATGGCGGAACGAACCAGAGAATAAGTTCATTTAGTCTGAGCTAACCCTACAACTTAACTAGCTATTAAAAGATAAAAGAGTAAATATTCGCCCGCGGCTTTTTTTTCACTAAAAATGTAGAAACAAAAAAAAATTAAGGATTAGTTAGACTATATAACGTTCTAAAAATTATATATATATAAATTTATGAATATATCCAATCTAAACAAAATCAATAACTTTCTAATAGATTAGATGAAATATCAAAGAATCCAGTGTATTATTCAGTAAATATACGTATTACATATATCTTAATCTTAATTAATTTTTTTTTTCAATTGTTTTGATTCGCGAGGAGCTGGATGAGAAGAAACTCTCATGTCCAGTTCTGTAGTAGAGATGGAATTGCGAAACAACCATCAACTATAACCCCAAAAGAACCAGATTCCGTAAACAACATAGAGGAAGAATGAGGGGAATATCATATCGAGGTAATTCGATTTGTTTCGGTCGATATGCTCTTCAGGCACTTGAACCCGCTTGGATCACATCTAGACAAATAGAAGCAGGGCGACGAGCAATGACACGAAATGCCCGCCGTGGTGGAAAAATATGGGTACGTATATTTCCAGACAAACCCGTTACAGTAAGACCTGCGGAAACACGTATGGGGTCGGGTAAAGGATCTCCCGAATATTGGGTAGCTGTTGTTAAACCAGGTAGAATACTTTATGAAATGGGTGGAGTAGCAGAAAATATAGCTAGAAAGGCTATTTCAATAGCGGCATCCAAAATGCCTATACGAACTCAATTCATTATTTCGTGATAGAAACGTATAACCACAAGAAAGAGGTCTTGGAATAAAAAAGCAATTGCAGGTTTCTTTTTTTTTTTGACAAAGAATATTTCTTTTTTTTCTTAGCCCCTTTTGTTTTGCATTGAAAGAACAGATAAAAAAATGATATGATTCAACCCCAGACCTATTTGAATGTAGCAGATAACAGCGGGGCCCGAGAATTGATGTGTATTCGAATACTAGGAGCTAGTAATCGCCGATATGCTCATATTGGTGATGTTATTGTTGCTGTGATCAAAGAAGCAGTACCAAATATGCCCCTAAAAAGATCAGAAGTGATCAGAGCTGTAATTGTACGTACTTGTAAAGAACTCAAACGCGATAATGGTATGATAATACGATATGATGACAATGCTGCAGTTGTCATTGATCAAGAAGGAAATCCAAAAGGAACTCGAGTTTTTGGTGCGATCGCCCGAGAATTAAGAAAGTTAAATTTTACTAAAATAGTGTCATTAGCCCCTGAAGTATTATAAGATAAGACCATCATCATCATATAGAATTATAAGTTCTAGTAGAGTATTTTGAATGATTAATAGATTGTGTCTCACGTATATACCTTTAATAATGTTACTTCATAACAAAAAATATCATGTTTATTATATCAAAATTTTGAGGAACCAAAAATTTTAGTTCATTATGGGTAGGGACACTATTGCTGACATAATAACCTCTATACGAAATGCTGACATGCATAGAAAAGTAACGGTTCGAATATCATCTACTAGCATCACTGAAAGCATTGTAAAAATACTTTTAAGAGAAGGTTTTATAGAAAACGTGAGAAAACATCGGGAAAACAACAAAGATTTTTTGGTTTTAACCCTACAACATAGAAGAAATAGGAAGGGGCCATCTCAAACTATTTTAAATTTAAAACGGATAAGTCGACCTGGTCTACGAATCTATTCTAACTATCAAAGAATTCCTAGAATTTTAGGTGGTATAGGGATTGTAATTATTTCTACTTCTCGAGGTATAATGACAGACCGAGAGGCTCGATTAGAAGGAATCGGCGGAGAAATCTTGTGTTATATATGGTAATCCTTCTATTATCAAAATTAGATACGAAATTGGCTATTTGTGAAAAAAAAAAAGAGAAAGAGTTATCTAATATCACTCCTCCTCCATTAGTTGATACTTCAAGGGGGTTTTACCTGGAATGAAAGAACAAAAATGGGTTCATGAAGGTTTAATTACTGAATCACTTCCCAACGGTATGTTCCGGGTTCGTTTAGATAATGAAGATCGAATTCTAGGTTATGTTTCAGGAAGGATCCGACGTAGTTTTATACGGATACTACCAGGAGATAGAGTCAAAATTGAGGTAAGTCGTTATGATTCAACCCGAGGGCGTATAATTTATAGACTCCGCAACAAAGATTCGAACTCGAACGATTAGGTGATTTAAGAGTACTTTTGGGGAGAGACAATTCGAGATTGAAAATTCAATTTCAAGAAACTTATTTTCTTCCGCGAAGTAGATTAGGAATTAAGTTTAAGTTAAGGAATGAAAAATATGAAAATTAGGGCCTCTGTTCGTAAAATTTGTGAAAAATGTCGACTGATCCGTAGGCGGGGACGAATTATCGTAATCTGTTCCAACCCAAGACATAAACAAAGACAAGGATAATTTTTATAATAAGGACCTCCCAAAATGTACAAATAAAAATAAAGGATCTGTTTTAACATGAAATGGATATATCCATATATCTCTGACTCATATTTATGAGATGCTAAAATATGGCAAAACCTATACCAAGAATTGGTTCACGTAGGAATGGACGTATTGGTTCACGTAAAAGTACACGTAGACTACCAAAGGGAGTTATTCATGTTCAAGCAAGTTTCAACAATACCATTGTGACTGTTACAGATGTGCGGGGTCGAGTTGTTTCTTGGTCCTCGGCCGGTACTTGTGGATTCAAGGGTACAAGAAGAGGGACACCATTTGCTGCTCAAACAGCAGCAGGAAACGCTATTCGTACAGTAGTGGATCAAGGTATGCAACGAGCAGAAGTAATGATAAAAGGTCCTGGTCTCGGAAGAGATGCAGCATTACGGGCTATTCGCAGAAGTGGTATACTATTAAGTTTCGTACGAGATGTAACCCCTATGCCCCATAATGGCTGTAGACCTCCTAAAAAAAGACGTGTGTAAAAATAAAGATTGAAGCGATTTCAAGAGAAATAAATGATTCAATGATCTCATCAAATAATATTATGATGGTTCGCGAGAAAGTAAGAGTATCTACTCGGACACTAGAGTGGAAGTGTGTTGAATCAAGAGTAGACAGTAAGCATCTTTATTATGGACGCTTTATTTTGTCGCCACTTATGAAAGGTCAAGCCGACACAATAGGCATTGCGATGCGCAGAGCTTTGCTTGGAGAAATAGAAGGAACATGTATCACACGTGCAAAATCTCAGAAAATACCACATGAATATTCTACCATAGGAGGTATTCAAGAATCAGTACATGAAATTTTAATGAATTTGAAAGAAGTTGTATTGAGAAGTAGTCTGTATGGAATTCGCAACGCATCTATTTGTGTCAGTGGTCCCGGATATGTAACTGCTCAAGATATCATCTCACCACCTTCTGTGGAAATCGTTGATAATACACAGCATATCGCTAGCCTGACTGAACCAATTGACTTGTGTATTAGATTACAAATTGAAAGGCATCGCGGATATCGTCTAAAAACGGCAAATAACTTTCAAGACGGAAGTTATCCCATAGATGCTGTATTCATGCCTGTTCGAAATGTGAATTATAGTATTCATTCTTATGGGACTGGGAATGAAAAACAAGAGATACTTTTTCTCGAAATATGGACAAATGGAAGTTTAACTCCTAAAGAAGCACTGCATGAAGCTTCTCGAAATTTGATTGATTTATTTATTCCCTTTCTCCATGCGGAAGAAGAAAACTTACGTTTAGAGGACAATCAACATAAGGTTACTTTACCCTTTTTT